GATCTATCTTTTTCTAAATATCCTTGTAATTCTTCCATTTACATTTCTACTTGAGCCAGAGGCAGGAGGTTTTTCTTGGTTTATCAAATGATATATACATAGTGCAATATGGTCAGAACAGGGTATTATGTATTGTATTATGTATATAGTATAGTAAGAAAAAAATATATACCCCGGAAAAGAAAGAGGGAGTCCAATCAACAGATCTTTTTACCTTCCTTTTCTATCCAATTGGTTTATGTTCGTTATAATTACAACAGGAGAAAAAATCCTTTATTTTTGCAACCCAATCGCTCTTTTGACTTTGGAATAAATTCTCTTTATCAATATACTGTTTCTTCTACACATCCGTCTACAATCCATAATAAAGAATAATTAGGATTCTGAAAAAAAAAAGAAAAAATCAATGGTTCACTCGCAGGAGAACCCACTCTTTCCCGCATTAGGCACTAATTCATTTTTAACGTCTAATTAGATCGGGTAATCATTCCAATTAAGAACATAAGCTCGTTGCTTTTTATTTTACCAGAATTGGAGCCATAGAGCTCTATCCATTTATTCACTAGACCCAACTGTAAATGTGAATTTCTTTTGTCCCCTTCCAAAAATCAAAACAATCTTTTGGAACTGTAATGATCCGGTAAGGATAAACTCAAAGTTCTACTTTAACTTTGACTTTCATTTCAAATTAAATAAATTAATAAAATCAATTTATTATTTTATTAGATTTTCTATTTTATTACGACATGCTGTTTTTTCCATTCATTACCCTTGAGGATCAGTCGTGGTCCTATAGACTATACCAATAGTCTGGACGAATTTGTTGCTTCATCCAAATGTGTAAAAGATCATAGTCGCACTTAAAAGCCGAGTACTCTACCGTTGAGTTAGCAACCCGGATAAATAGGATATGTAGATACGATCAAAATATAAAAATCAATTGAATTGCACTGCACGACCCTATCAAAACATTGAACTAGCAACACATCGAAAAGAAAGATTTTCTGATCAATTAGAAACACAAAATACCAAAGTTAGCAGATCGGATTAAAAATATTCCTAATCGAAATGTAAAAATTATGGCAGACCACCCATTTTTTATCAAATTCTTTTTTGATTTTCCCTAAGAAAATACATCCTGTATGAGAGTAAATGCAGCAAGGCAAACCCATCATTTGAGTGAAGGAAACAAAAAAATCAATATGGGGTGGGGATAAACAGCCCTATTTATCTATGATCGAATTATATTTGTTCGATACACCATTGTCAATATAAAAGCAATGTTGAGAAAGTAAATCAAGTAAATAAAATAAAGACTTGTGTTGGATTGGCACAACATAAATAAGAAATTGGAATGGAAAAAATTAAGGAAAAGGTAAATAAAAAATCCCCGGTTTATTCAATCAATAAAAGTACGATAAGCAAGCTTAACCCCTTGTTTGTTGTTAAATTAAATTCCCCCACCAAAATATGAATAAAGCAAGAAAAAGGAAAATGGTGTGTAAATAGAAATAATTACACAAGGATAGATACTAGTTACCCTTCCCTACTTTATTTTATTTATTTAATAATTTTGTTTTTTCCTTTAATTAACTCAAAGTTCTTTCTTTAAAGAATTCTGCCTTCTTTAAAATATCATAAACAGTTCCTGTAGGTTGAGCACCTTTTTCAAGGAAATATAGAATAGCAGGAATATTTAAATAAGTTTGATTCTTTATCGGATTGTAAAAACCTACTTTTTGAAGATCTCTTCCTTCTCTTCGGAATCGAACATCAATTGCAACGATTCGATAGATGGCTCATTGGGATAGATGTAAATAAACAATGCCCCCCCTAGAAACGTATAGGAGGTTTTTTCCTCATACGGCTCGAGAAAAATGATTCCAATTTCTGTATATAATAGCAAGTGGATCCATAAAATCATGAATTTTACTATAATTTGAATTGAGTACTTTTTTCTTCTTCCTTACAGAAAAAGGAAGAAATCTCATTCATACTCATAACTCAAGTTGGGTAATTCTGACAAGAGAATCCTTAGACATTTATTGAGCCGTCTCTAAACTCTTTTGTTTGTCTCATTTCGAATCCATTTTTATTCCTCAGTCTGATCCAATTGTTGAGACAATTGAAAATAGTGTTTCCTTGTTTCGGAATCCTTTATCCTTGCTTTGTGAAATCATTGGGTTTAGACATTACCTCGGGGATCCTTATTCCTTTCAAAATGGCAGCAACATACCTTTTTTTGTTATTTCTTTCTATATAAATAGAATACGAATGATTGATTCCCTTGTGATACACTTTTCATCGAAATAGTTTTACCAATTTCGGAAAATTTGACTTTTCAAACTTGTTCTGAATTTGAACCTTTCGATTTAGAATTTATATATAGTGAGGATATACTTACAGAGTTGGTCTAACTTATTGATTTTCACTAACCCTAGATTCTTTCCCTTGAAAAATGAATCAATCCTTTCTTCTCGAGCTTCATCATGTACTATTTACTTATAACCCAACACAAATTAGGTTCCGGGCAGAACAGAACAAACTATGTCGAGCCAAGAGCATCTTCATTACTATAGAAGATGGCGGATGTAAAAATCCACAGCCAACCATGTCCTTCAAGTCGCACGTTGCTTTCTACCACATCGTTTCAAACGAAGTTTTACCATAACATTCCTCTAATTGAAATTTCAAAGCGGTATGGAATTGATTCAATATAAAATCATGAATAGTCATTGGTTCAACCGGTATATAATATTTCTATCTATGGATAAATAAGTATTTATCCGGATAAGGGTCAGCAAGGATCAAATTTATTTAATTTAACCCCATATTCTATCATATGAATTGAATGAAAATAAAGATATTCAATTTTACCCACATTTGACACTTGATTCCGTTTGTGAGAAACCAAACGAATTCTCAGATATGATTCTTAGAACCATTCTGAAAATTAATAAGAAAAGATTTTTCCCTTTAACAAATTATTGTTTCATGTGGAATGCAGTGTGATCCCATCTTTCGTTTCATGAAAAACGATCTGGGACGGAAGGATTCGAACCTCCGAATAACGGGACCAAAACCCGCTGCCTTACCGCTTGGCCACGCCCCATTTTGATTTCTATTCGAAATTAATCAACACTAATATTGGTATTGGTTATTCGTCAATCCCAACCCAAATACACAAAAACATATGGGATATTTTGTTGCTAGGATTCAAGACATGTAGATATAGAATCAAAAAAATTCATTGATCATTACATAGAATTCAATTAAGATATTGTATGAAAGTTGAATTCCTTATATTCTCATTTTAGAATGATAATGGGGGGAGGGATTTTTTATTTGGGAAAGTCCGAACCGAAGAAAAAGAAGGATTTCTTGATCTGCCTTTTTCATTTTTCCTTATAAAAATAACTCAAAATTATCTAATCCACAAGAACGAAATGCTTGTTATGCTTAATATCTTTAGTTTAATTGGTATCTGTCTTAATTCTGTCCTTTATTCGAGTAGTTTTTTCTTCGCCAAATTGCCCGAAGCTTATGCCATTTTCAATCCAATCATAGATGTTATGCCTGTCATACCTGTACTCTTTTTTCTCTTAGCCTTTGTTTGGCAAGCCACTGTAAGTTTTCGATGAAATCTTTAATACTCTGCTAAATTGATGATGTATTCGATAAAAAAATTCTAAAAATTGATAAGATCAGATAAGTCTTACATTTCGAACCCTCGATTCAAAAATCGAAATTCTTGTATATTGAATGAATAACCGCAGCGATGAATTTGGATCAGCCTTTTCCCCGTTCTCACCTTCCGGTGAGTATGGACTATTAGGTACTCCACAATACCTAATTATTGATATGACAAGAAATTTCGGGTAACGAATGAATCAAAATCTTATTACAAATAAATTCGTCTTATTTTTCATTTTTTGGGGTGTCAAAACAAAAAAAAAATGATATATGTGGTAAAAAATAAGCAATCTATTCCCCTTTTTCAAAAAAAAATGATCTTGGAGATTGTGTAATGCTTACTCTCAAACTCTTTGTTTACACAGTAGTGATATTCTTTGTTTCCCTTTTTATCTTTGGATTCTTATCTAATGATCCAGGACGCAATCCTGGACGTGAGGAATAAAAAATTTCTAGTTTTTTTTGCTTTTTTCGAAATTAATTCTTAATAATCTTATTTGTTTCATACATTTAACTATGATAAAATCAAGGGATGAGAATCTTTTCGAATTCGAAAATACCAAGTGATCAGAGAAAGCGGAAAGAGAGGGATTCGAACCCTCGGTACAAATAATTCGTACAACGGATTAGCAATCCGCCGCTTTAGTCCACTCAGCCATCTCTCCTAATTCCAAATTGAAAATTTGTTATGTGATGTAACACGTGAAATAAAGATTGATAAAAATCCACCTTCTTCTCTTTATTTTCTTTTTTCATTTGATTTTTTTTTTATTTAATCTTATTTAACTTTTCCAAATTATTATTATTTATTTTATTATATTATTCTATTTTAATAAAAAAAAATATTATTTTATTATATTATTAAAATAGAAATTCGAAATATTCTAATAAATAATAGAAATTTTTTAAATAGCTATTAAAATTTAAACTAAGAAAAATAAGAAAAAAATAGAAAAAAGCAATTGATCAGGAATTCAATATAGATAATGACTCAAAATGGATCTCCTCAATAGAAAGAATATCTTAGTTCTTTGATTTTATATGAAAGGTTTATTTTCCCGGCCTGATCTGCTTAAGTACTGGCCGGGACATTTCTTCTTTTTTCCATTGATTATTCTTTTTTTTTCTTTTTCTCAGTTTATTACTTAATTTCTTACTGTTGTCAAGTAAGGAATAAAAAAAGACATATGATAACATATTATATATATATAAATACATTAAACAATATTAAATTACATTTAACAATTTGAAACATTCAAAATATTTCTATTCTAATAGAATAGAACTCAATATAACTCATTTACTTC